GAAAAAAAAGAAACTTGTCTTCACTTCTACAATTCCAACGATTCAAGGTTCTGTTTTAGATTAAACAGAGTAATTGAAGTCTCGTTTGTATTATGGATAGGCTAACAACTAATTTAACCTTTCGAATATGTATATGCGTATGAGGTATTAACTTTCTTTTTGAACGAGAGAGAAAAAAAGAATCAAAAATATAATTTATTTTTGTTACGTACTTTGTATAAAAAATTATTTACCCATCTATAAAATAGATGGGGTATTTCTCTAAAGACCGAGGCGGATAAACATATGTAATCTGATCTAAACTATTAATGAATATATATGTCGATTTATATTAAGTAATTTGTAGAAAAGAGACTCATAAAAATTAATCATGTGCCAGGAACCAGATTTGAACTGGTGACACGAGGATTTTCAGTCCTCTGCTCTACCAGCTGAGCTATCCCGACCATTCCCATTCCCGATATCGCATCCTCATTTTACTAGATAACTTGGGTCTATGTCAATTCAAAGGGTATTACAAAGTCTTATTTTTAGTATGAATAATAATATCGACCATGACTCGTTCAAATGGGGAGTCTTTGGTCAAAGATGGTCATTTGTACATGTATCATATATCACAAGACTTATCATAAGAGACAAATTTTTCTCTCGGATCCGTTTGTAAAAGAGTAGGGTGTATAAGAAGTATAACGAATTTTGAACTACTAACGAAAAAAAAGGATAAAGATAAATAGTTAAGGAGTCAGATGGGCTTTTTGGGGATAGAGGGACTTGAACCCTCACGATTTTTAAAGTCAACGGATTTTCCTCTTACTATAAATTTAATTGTTGCCGGTATTGACATGTAGAATGGGACTCTATCTTTATTCTCGTCCGATTAATTAGTTCTGCAAAAGAACTATCAGACTGTGTGGTGAATACTTTGATCAATGAATATTCGATTCTTTCTTCAATATGGAATCGATTCACAACAATTTTTCCGTTTTTCATAAAAAAATACAGATTCAGGTCGTCATTAATCATTTGATAGAGTATTTCAGTACGTATACGTATGTATATACGTATATCCTTCATCTTTTCGGAAGTTTCAACGGAAGGATTCCTCTACCAACGTAACACAGTCAATTCCATTTGTTAGAACTCCATTTGTTAGAACAGCTTCCATTGAGTCTCTGCACCTATCCTTTTTCACCTTCTGGGCCTTTGTTTGTTTTTGGAAAACAGGATTTGGCTCAGGATTGCCCATTTTTATTAATTCCAGGGTTTCTCTGAATTTGAAAGTTATCACTTAGTAGGTTTCCATACCAAGGCTCAATCCAATTAAGTCCGCAGCGTCTACCAATTTCGCCATATCCCCCCCTTTTTTGAGACTAGGATCTCATTTTTATTGAGATGTCGTTCTCTTTTTTATTTCATTTCTACTTCCTATCTCGAAAAAGTTTTTCTCCTCTTTGATTTCTTGGCTATATTCTTTCATCTTCTATAGGAAACCCGTACTCGTATTTGGTCCAATCAGAAACGATTCTATCATTTCTGTATCCGCAATTCAATATAAATAGATATATACCACGTATATATGTCTCTCTTCTGCTCGTTTTTCCCATGCAATTTGGAATACTTGAACGGTCGATTCTTTTTTTCGTCTGAGCTTCCATCTTTACGAATCAGAGCGCAAGAATGTCTCATTATTTAGAAAATTCCATTTAGAAATAGAAATATATATGATATGGAATAAAATAGAGAAGTGTAATAAAAAGACTTTCAAATATCATTTGAAAGCAAAAACGAAAACGATTTAATCTAAAAATCTATCGAATCTAATATTAAACTATATATACTATACTTGTGCTATATAATTGTGATGTGAGAAAAATAAATCGAAATTATATATCGATAGATATATCGGTTATATTCTATGGTAAGTATGAGTATTGAATATTTCCTTTCAATTCTATATTTAGTATATTTTTTCTATATTCATATTCATTATAACTAGCTAATATGAAAATATGAATCGCTAAAAATATTAATTAATAGCTAAGATCTAAGATGACAATAGTTTATTGAATCCCTATCCCTATGCGGGTAGAATTTCGATTATGTGAGCCTGCTTAGCTCAGAGGTTAGAGCATCGCATTTGTAATGCGATGGTCATCGGTTCGATTCCGATAGCTGGCTTTTCTCTATTTATTTTCTTCGAGTTTTTACATGATTGAGAATGTTACTTTGAAATCCGAAATCAAAGAATATTTTAGTGAAAATATATTTTTTATCTTATAGGAACTTCCAACCATGTCATGACAAAAATCCCCTTTTATCTATTTTTTTATCTATATAGAATCTCTATATTCTATTCTATATTCTATTCTATATTCTATATAGTATATATAGAATAGAAAGGTCTGGATTATATATAGAATAGAAGGGTCTGGATATTTGTCCCATTCATCTAATTATTCTTTAGAGTACAAGTACACTACTTCCGTAAACTTCGCTTCATTTATCATTTAGTTCAGTTTTAGTTTAGGTTTATTCTGTAAAATGAAATTTCATCAATAAGAATTCAATATAAATAAGATAAATAAGAATAAGGAGTCTTTATGTCGCGTTACCGGGGACCTCGTTTCAAAAAAATACGCCGCCTGGGAGCTTTACCGGGACTAACTAATAAAAGGCCTGGGGCCGGAAGTGATCTTAGAAACCAATCACGTTCCGGGAAAAAATCTCAATATCGTATTCGTCTAGAAGAAAAACAAAAGTTGCGTTTTCATTATGGTCTTACAGAACGACAATTACTTAAATATGTTCGTATCGCCGGCAAAGCCAAGGGGTCAACAGGTCAGGTTTTACTCCAATTACTTGAAATGCGCTTGGATAACATCCTTTTTCGGTTGGGTATGGCTCCGACTATTCCCGGAGCCCGTCAATTAGTTAACCATAGACATATTTTAGTCAATGGTCGTATAGTAGATATACCAAGTTATCGCTGCAAACCCCGAGATATTATTACGGCGAGGGATGAACAAAACTCTAGAGCTCTGATTCAAAATTCTTTCGATTCATCCTCTCAGGACGAATTGCCAAAACATTTGACTCTTCAACCATTCCAATATAAAGGATTAGTAAATCAAATAATAGATAGTAAATGGGTCGGTTTGAAAATAAATGAATTGCTAGTCGTAGAATATTATTCGCGTCAGACCTAAACCTAACGAAAAAAAAATAAAAAATCACAGGGGTTCGGACAATTTCGATCCCTTTCGTCGAAGTAAATTAACCTAAGGTTAAGATAAATAATAAGGGTTTGATCCGGATTTTTATCCATTTAGGTATCATAGAACGAGAGGGAGGTTTTCATTCCTTGTCTACTCTTTTCCTTTCAGTATTTCCCGTGCCACAGCAATTAGGAATAGAGAATCTATATCAAAGAAAGGTCTAACTGTTGCTGTTGCGTTGGAATATAATTTTATCTAGTGCTATTTGACTCTTTTGGTTAGTAAGATCTGTGAATTAGATGAAGGTACGGAAAGAGAGGGATTCGAACCCTCGGTAAACAAAAGCCTACATAGCAGTTCCAATGCTACGCCTTCAACCACTCGGCCATCTCTCCTACATCATGATTATGACCCAAAAACCGAGTGAATAGCGAGCCATTCCTAGTAGATTATTGCATAGGAACGACCAATCAATTCTAATTCTAACTAGAAAAATAGATCAATTTTCATCAAAGTAAAAGAAAGATCTTTCTTTTGAGGTTATGCGGATAAATAAATAAAAAATATGAAAACTGTTAGAAACATTCTATTCATGTTTGCAAAACCAATATTCGCCCCTTTTTCTGTTATTTTATACCGGTACCGGAGGCAATCACTAAATTAGAACGAATCCGCTGATTGATGGGTCTATTTTTTGCACTTCGATTAATGGATCTCTTTTGTTGGTATACTACTCCATTTACATTAGGATGAAATCGAAGCGTACTCCAATATTTCTTTATTTGTTTTTTTCGATTCCTGTCAAAAAGGAACAATTTGAATAAATACAGGTCCCTTTTTCTTAATGAATCTGTTTTTATGTTATTTCGTACTGTACAATTATTTTCTTTGTGGGATCGGTTTACCACGAGAGGTAATGAGAATAATTATAGAATGGATTGCTACCTATGCCTAGATCGCGGATAAATGGAAATTTTATTGATAAGACCTTTTCAATTGTAGCCAATATCTTATTACGAATAATTCCGACAACTTCAGGAGAAAAAGAGGCATTTACCTATTACAGAGATGGTGCGATTTGATTCTTTTTTTATTGCTCTCAATCTTACGAGAAAGACGCAGGATTTGGGATCGGGATAGAAATACAAATTTTGAAAAAAATCTACGCTTGTTGAAGGTAAAGTTTGGAAATAGAACAATTCCTTCTGTCGTGTATCCTCCATTAATGCAACCTCGGATGCTATGGTTTAATTGTCGACTCTAGTATTGAGCGAAAGGCTACACCTATAGGTTCTGTATTTACAGGTCAACCCTACTCCACCAGTACCAATAGGCCACATAGGGGAAGAAGCACTACACCTAGGAATCAACAACACGAAAACTTTGTTATAAAGTATCCCGATCCTGATAAGGATCGTAACTAACAAGAATGGTCGGGACAACAAACATCCGTCTCGTTTGTATTTTGGATACCTGTATAATCATCGAAGGCTGTTGAAGTGACTAATTTCTGGAAATTCTGAGGCGTTTAGAACAAATAAATTGTTGGAGTTATATTTTCTATCTAGTATCAACACGTTTGATCTTAAGAAAAGATCTCTCGCAGTAAGGTTGGCTAGATATTTCTTGTAAAAACACTAGCCCTGCTCAGTTCATAATGATAATAAATATTTTCCTTTTTTGATTCCCTGTTTTATTTTCATTATGCACATAAAAGAGGAGCCGTATGAGATGAACATCTCATGTACGGTTCTGGAACGGAGATTCTTTGAATTGAATGACGAC